TACTAGGTAATCTATTATCCTTATGCATGAAGATAATAAATTCGGTCGTTGTGGTCGGACTCTATTATGGATTTCTGACCACATTCTCCATAGGGCCCTCTTATCTCTTCCTTCTCCGAGCTCGGGTTATGGAAGAAGGAACCGAGAAGGAGGTATCAGCAACAACTGGTTTTATTACGGGGCAGCTCATGATGTTCATATCGATCTATTATGCGCCTCTGCATCTAGCATTGGGTAGACCTCATACAATAACTGTCCTAGTTCTACCGTATCTTTTGTTTCATTTCTTCTGGAACAATCACAAAAACTTTTTTTATTATGGATCTACTACCAGAAATTCCATGCGTAATCTCAGCATTCAATGTGTATTCCTAAATAATCTAATTTTTCAATTATTCAACCATTTCATTTTACCAAGTTCAACGTTAGCCAGATTAGTCAACATTTATATGTTTCGATGCAACAACAAGATGTTATTTGTAACAAGTAGTTTTGTTGGTTGGTTAATTGGTCACATTTTATTCATGAAATGGGTTGGCTTGGTATTATTCTGGATACGGCAAAATCATTCGATTCGATCTAATAATAAGTACCTTGTGTCAGAATTGAGAAATTCTATGGCTCGAATCTTTAGTATTCTCTTATTTATCACCTGTGTCTACTATTTAGGCAGAATGCCGTCGCCTATTGTCACTAAGAAACTGAAAGAAACGGAAGAAAGGGGAGAAAGAAAAGAAGAAAACGATGTAGAAACAACTTACGAAGAAGACAAAGATAGCCCAGACTACGAGGATTTTTATCTTGATACTCATCAAGATAATTTGGAATTGGTAAAACTTAACTTAAAAAAAGAAGAGAAAAATGAAAAAAAAGCTTAGATTGATACATAAGAGAAATACAAGAATAGATAAGAAGAGACTCGTCCACCTCCCATATATTTAACCCCTTCCCCTATAAAGAAACTGGTAACGCCGACCCCGTTTGTAATTCCATCAATTATATGTCTATCAAAAAACTGAATTAGTGCAGCTAATCCTCTTATACCTACAGTAAAAATCCTAGTATAAAAAATATCTATGTAACCACGATTATATGACCAATTGTATATCACATTTTCCACTTGGTCCAAGAGAGTTCTCTTGGGGCCCCCCTTTACAAACAAATTGACTAAGTCCAAATTCGGTAGAGATGAATAAACAGATCCATATAAAATAGATGCTATAAATAATCCAAAAAGAGCTATACTGACCGAAAAAACTGCATTTTTTAAAAAATCATACCAATCTGGGGAACCATTCAAATTTGGATGGAAAAAGTTTGTGGACGGAGTTAACCATTTCGATAATAGATCAAAATCTATTACTCCTTGATCAAAATGAATTCCGATTGATCCAACGAATAAAGTAAATAGTACCAATACAAGCAGAGGAAATAACATAGTATTGTCCGACTCATGAGGATAGGTGTAAGTATATTTATTTCTAAAGTGAGTACTAAAGTATCGTATTCTATTTCTTCCATTATCATCAATTTGATATGTATCCTTTGAAAAAAAAGAGACCTTATTATTCATTGTTGATAAAAGTAAATTTCTATTGACTGCTTTTGGCACTTTTTTTCCCCATAAAGATATTGAATAGAAAGAACTATTTTTAGTGCTACTGTAATTTTGAAAATGAATGCGCAAATGTCCATCAAAGGTAAGTAAATACATCCGAAACATATAAAATGCGGTTAATCCCGCTGTAAAGGAAGCTATTATTGCGAAAGTTGGTGAATACAACCAACTATCATTAAGAATTTCATCTTTGGACCAAAAACAAGCAAGAGGCGGAATACCACAAAGGGAGAGTGTACCTAAGAAAAAGGTAATTCTTGTAATTGGAACATATTTTGTTAAACCGCCCATAAGAACCATATTTTGACTTTTATCTGGTGAATATCCAACAATGGGTTCCATTGAATGAATAATTGATCCGGATCCCAAAAACAATAAAGCTTTCGAATAGGCATGAGTGATCAAATGGAATAAAGCGGCTCGATAAGAACCTATACCCAAAGCTAACATAATATAACCCAATTGAGACATTGTCGAGTAAGCTAAACTTCTTTTAATGTCTCTTTGAGCAAGAGCAAAAGTAGCTCCTAATAGTACTGTTATTACGCCTATTGAAGAAATGATATTCATTATGGAAGGTATAACTATGAAAAGAGGAAGAAGCCGAGCTACAAGAAAAATTCCCGCTGCTACCATAGTAGCAGCATGTATAAGAGCAGAAATGGGAGTGGGTCCTTCCATAGCATCAGGTAACCATATGTGAAGGGGGAATTGTGCGGATTTAGCAACTGCACCAACGAATAAAAAAGAAGCACACAGAGTAACAAATAAGGAATTTACTCCATTATGATGAACCAAGTTATTAACTATTTCGAACAAATCCCGAAATTCTAAACTACCAGTTATCCAATAAAGTCCTAAAATTCCTAATAATAAACCAAAATCCCCTATACGATTGGTTACAAAAGCTTTTTGGCAAGCACTTGCCGCACTCGGTCGTGTGAACCAAAAACCTATTAATAAATAGGAACACATTCCCACTAGTTCCCAAAAAATATAAATTTGTATCAAATTGGAACTAGTAACTAATCCTAACATAGAACTATTGAAAAAACTCATATAGGCAAAAAATCTCAAATATCCTTGATCGTGAGACATATAATTGTCACTATAAATAAGAACCATAATTCCAACAGTAGTAATTAATATTGACATAATAGAAGTAAGTGGATCGATCAAGTGTCCGAACTCTAAAGAAAAATCATTATTGAGGGTCCAAGACCATAGATATTGATAGATAAAATTTCCATTTATTTGCTGAATAGATAGATTGGCCGAAAATGCCATAGCTATACTTAGCATCAAAACACTTGGAAAAGCCCACATACGACGAATATTTTTTGTTGCTGTCGGAATAAGCAGAAGTCCAAATCCTATTAACATAGTAACTGGAAATGGAAGAAAGGGTATTATCCATGCATATTTATATGTATGTTCCATAAAAAAAACAAATTTTCATTTTTTTTTTTTTTTATAATTTAATTGTTTCCGATTCATCAATTCTTATCGCTTTTGAAAGGAACAATAAAAAAATCAACAAAAAAAGATATGAAAAACTCAACTATTTTTATTTTTCATTATTCTGACTTTTCTCAGATATTGGAAATATTCAAAAGTTCCAATTCAAATGATATGCCCAAATAGCTAGATAAGAGTAATTACTTAGTTATTAACTTTAACTAAAGAATTAACTAAAGAAAGATAGTTAATAAAAATAAAATAAAAAAAAATGGGAAATATGAGATTTTGAATCATTCTACGACTATACTACCATCCTATTCTGGCAATATGTAATCATATCATATACTATAGTATAGTAAGTAAAAACAATCATACCAAAACAGTCGAATATAAATCATAGTATGCCTCAATAAATAGACTCAAAAAAAAAAAGACCTAGTTATTCTAGTGATTTTCTTTGTAATAATTACCTAGCTCATTGCGGAACTAATTGATTGGATTCCAATCCAATAAGAAAGTATCAGAAATATTCTAATACTCTTTATTTCGTATAGAACTGAAAAAAAAAATAACTAAAAATTGAGGTTCTCCTTCTTAGGTAATAGAATGTCTTGTTTAACATATTAACCACTAATTGTAGTTTAAGTTTTAATTTAAATTATAGACACGGCAATATGAGCTTATTCAATTCCAAACTAATAGTCATAAAAATTCCTTTTCGAATTTCCCCCCCCTCTTTTCTTCTATTTTTTTACCTAGTGTGTTAATATGTGACATTGTTATATATGTGACATGCATGTCATACATATATTTATATATAAATATATAAATAATATATTTATATTGTATGTTCTGAAAAAACTATTATCGACGAAATTAAGTTAAGTATAGAAAATGACTAAAAAGAACGATCTATTTTGAGCAATACATGTCTTTCACATACAACAATAAAAATGAGTAACTCTTTTTTTTTTGAATGGCAGTTCCAAAAAAACGTACTTCTATATCAAAAAAACGTATTCGTAGAAATATTTGGAAGAAAAAAGGATATTTAGCTGCAATAAAAGCTTTTTCTTTAGCAAAGTCAGTTTCTACTGGAGATTCAAAAAGTTTTTTTGTGCGACAAACAAATAAGAAAATCTTGGAATAATCGGAATTTCCATGGCTAGAAGAATTTCCAATTTTGGAATATGAATAATTCCCTTTAACTAAATGTATTGATGTATTGAACTCAATACAATATTAGTTAGAACTAGCTGCTATGATATGTAGAATAAGAATTTCTCTATCTGTCGGTTCTAAGTATCATTATTTTTTTTTTCATTCTAGTTTTTATTAGAATCTATTTATTAATTCGTGAGATGTTTTTTTCCTATTCATTTTCTTTTCACAATGGAAAAATCTTTGTTCATTCTATTTTTCCGTTGTGAAAAGAAAATTGTGATGGATGCGGAAACTCTTTTGTTTTATTATATGCTTAACTCAAGACCAAGTTGGTTTCATAAATAAAATATTATCATAATTTTATTTAGAAATTATGTACACAACAAACAACAAAAAGTATTATATTAATTTTATATTATATATTTTAATTAATTATTTTAATTAATTAATTAATACTTAATGATACTAAAAAAAGTATCCAAATTGTTAGAAAAATGACTTAAATTTAGTAATTGAATTGTGATACATATGAAATCCTATTTATTTTCTTTTTTTTTCGTTTAGAAAAAAAATCTCTTTGACAATTTGTTTTTCATTTATCTGATTTCGTGGATTCAATTCCAAATAAATAAAAAATATAAAAAGAGGACAATTCACAATTCTTAGTTTCTGTTTCGACTGAAAACCAAATTTTTATTTCAAGTTACAAGTGTTCCGGGAGAACTTAATATACAGATAGTACGTAAAAGTGGATTCTTAAAACTGAACCTACGATGATATTAACCTAAGTAAAAATTATTGAAAATTCAAAGATGAATTTTAAAGAGCTCTTATTTATCAGTTCTAATATTTCCTAAACTATATTGAATCCTTGAATCTAGATCTAGACGATTCAACATGAATTGACTATTATTATTTCAAGTAAGCCGCTATGGTGAAATCGGTAGACACGCTGCTCTTAGGAAGCAGTGCTAGAGCATCTCGGTTCGAGTCCGAGTGGCGGCATACTGTAAAAAGAAACAATGGATCCTATAATGTATTTAATTCCCGATTTCCATTCTGTAATGGGACCTTTTTTATGTATGATATTTGTGACTTTAGAACATATATTAACTCATCTCTCTTTTTCGATCATTTCAATTGTGATTACGATTCATTTGATGACCCTATTAGTACATGAAATCATAGGGTTGCGTGATTCGTCGGAAAAAGGAATGATAGTTACTTTTTTTTCTATAACAGGATTATTAGTTACTCGTTGGATTTCTTCGAGACATTTTCCATTAAGTAATTTATACGAGTCTTTAATCTTCCTTTCGTGGAGTTTTTCCATTATTCATCTAATTTCCAAGATATGGAATCATAAAAATGATTTAAGCGCAATAACCGCCCCAAGTGCCATTTTTACCCAAGGTTTTGCCACATCGGGTCTTTCAAGTGAAATGCATCAATCGTCAAGATTAGTACCTGCTCTACAATCTCAGTGGTTAATGATGCACGTAAGTATGATGTTATTGAGCTATGCAGCTCTTTTATGTGGGTCGTTATTATCAGTCGCTTTTCTAGTCATTACATTTCGTAAAAACATCGATATTTTTTGTCAAAGAAAAATTTTCTTAATTAAGATTAAGTCATTTTTCTTTGACAAAATCGAATATTTGAACAAAAAAAAAAATGTTTTTAAACACACTTCTTTTGTTCCATTTCAAAATTATTACAAATATCAATTAACTCAGCGTTTGGATTATTGGAGTTATCGTGTCATTAGTTTAGGGTTTACCTTTTTAACCATAGGTATTCTTTCTGGAGCAGTATGGGCTAACGAGGCATGGGGATCTTATTGGAATTGGGACCCAAAAGAAACTTGGGCATTTATTACTTGGACCATATTCGCGATTTATTCACATACTAGAACAAATCAAAGTTTGCAAGGTACGAATTCGTCACTTGTAGCGTCTATAGGATTTCTTATAATTTGGATATGCTATTTTGGGATCAATCTATTAGGAATAGGTCTACATAGTTATGGTTCATTCACATTAACATCTAATTGAATAAATTCCATGAGGAATACATAAGACCGTCGTACAATACGTAAAGGAAAGTTTGTGCAGGTTTTTGAGAACCATTTGAATCAAGGAATCATTCAAATGGTTCTCAAAAACTCGGAATATATCTTATTATAATTCTAATTCACTTTATTTTTTGTGGTGTACAGCTCAAAAATCTTCAAATTCAAAATTCTAAGACTTTGTTTTCTATCTGATTAATGAAAACTATCTATGAAAATAATTAGATAGGATAGCTTGTACCTTGTCAACTGATAGCGAAAGAACAAAATCAGGATAAATACCAATCCCTATTACGGGTAAAAAGATACAGATTGAAACAAATAGTTCTCGTGGTCCAGAATCCACAAAATTGGAGTTTGGAACATTGAATAGTTTGTATCCATAAAACATCTGACGTAACATAGATAATAAATAAATAGGAGTTAATATCATTCCAATTGCCATTACAAAGGTAATTAGTATTTTGGGCATTAAAAGATATTTTGGACTGGTAATTATTCCAAAAAATACTACTAATTCTGCAACAAAACCACTCATTCCTGGCAATGCAAGAGAAGCCATCGAGAAACTACTAAACATGGTAAATATTTTTGGCATTGGGATCGATATCCCCCCCATTTCGTCGAGATAAACAAGACGTATTCTATCACAACTCGTTCCTACCAAGAAAAAAAGTGCAGCACCAATAAATCCATGAGAGAGTATTTGTAAAACGGCTCCGTTGAGTCCCATGTCGGTTATAGAACCAATTCCTATAATTATGAAACCCATGTGAGATACAGAAGAATAGGCTATTCTCTTTTTTAAATTGCGTTGACCAAGAGAGGTTGAAGCTGCATAGATTATTTGTATTGTCCCTATTATTACCAACCAGGGAGAAAATATAGAGTGGGCGTGCGGTAATAATTCCATATTGATCCGAATCAATCCATATGCCCCCATTTTTAATAAGATTCCAGCTAGAAGCATACATGTACTGTAATGTGCTTCCCCATGGGTATCTGGTAGCCATGTATGTAGGGGTATAATCGGCGATTTGACAGCATAAGCAATAAGGAAGCCCAAATATAATATTATTTCTAATGTCACAGGATATGACTGATTAGCTAATCTTTCAAAATCCAATATCGGTTCATTGGAACCATATAAACCCATACCTAGAACTCCTATTAAGAGAAAAATGGAACCCCCCGCAGTGTACAAAATAAACTTTGTGGCTGAGTACAAACGTTTCTTTCCTCCCCACATGGATAAAAGTAAGTAAACAGGAATTAATTCTAACTCCCACATGAGAAAAAAAAGTAAAAGGTCTCGAGAAGAAAATAATCCTATTTGGCCACTGTACATTGCTAACATCAGGAAATAGAACAATCGCGAATTTCGAGTAACAGGCCAAGCTGCTAAAGTGGCTAAAGTAGTGATAAATCCTGTCAGTAAAATAGGTCCTATGGAAAGTCCATCGATTCCCAGTCTCCAGTGAAAATCAAAAACATTTATCCATTTAAAATCCTCCTCCAATTGAATTAATGGATCATCCAATTGGAAATGATAACAGAACACATAGGTTGTTAGAAGGAGTTCCAATAAGCATATACATATAGTATACCACCTAATTACCTTATTCCCCCTATGAGGAAGAAAGAAAATTGAAGAACCCGCGAATATCGGCAAAACTACAAGTAGTGTTAACCAAGGGAAATAACTCGTGATAAAGACAAGATGCATTTTGACCAAAAAACCCGTGCTCGGAATAATATATTTTATCGAGTACGGGTTTTTGTCGGTAAAAAGGAATCAAATGATTCAAGTGGAGTTTTTTATAACGTATCAATAAGATAGACCCATGCTGCGAGTTGTTTCATGCCATAAATAAACACGGACACTCAAAAAATCTGTTGGACAAGCGGATTCACATCTCTTACAACCTACACAGTCCTCGGTTCTTGGCGCGGAAGCAATTTGCTTAGCTTTACATCCGTCCCAAGGTATCATTTCCAATACATCTGTGGGGCAGGCTCGTACACATTGAGTACACCCTATACATGTATCATAAATTTTTACTGAATGTGACATTGGGTCTATAAATTCCAGTTTTGAACATAAAAAATTTTCGATCTGGTAAAGTAAAATCAGGAGGAAATGAATTATATATTTATATTGTATTGTAGACACCAGACGAATCAATGGTTTATCAAAAAATCTAATGTTAAAAATCAATATATTTCTAAATCTGTTCATGAGAAAGGACCAAGATACTTTTATTTCCGTTTCAACAACCATGATTATACAAGTCACACATATGACTTCACATTGACATTGGCCAACAGATCATCAATATTTCAATAGTAATATAAAAATATATTACTATACATATTACTAAAAAAAAAAGAATAAAAAATGAAAGAATTTATATCTATATTTTATTTATATTATTTTATTATATTATTTATGTCTTTATTTATATTTATATGATAGTTATGACTAATTATTCAACAAATTTGATTGATTGATACGAGTTGATTTTCTGTTACGATAAATCGACGAAACAATAGCTAGCCCAATAGCTGCTTCCGCAGCCGCAATGGCTATAACAAAGATTGAGAAAATGTCTCCTTTTAATTGGCGACTATCAAATATATTAGAAAATGTTACGAGATTTATATTAACCGAATTTAGTATAAGCTCAAGACACATAAGTGCTCTAACCATGTTTCGACTTGTGATCAATCCATAGATACCGATAGAAAATAAGTAGACGCTCAAAAAAAGTATATGTTCAAACATCATTGGCTAACTCCTCATGAATCTCGATTCATTTCAATATGAACAACAATTCAACCGATTTGATTGACCAGAATCTAGTAATTACAGAAAAAAAAGGGTATCAGAAGTAGATTAAATGAAAAACTTTCCCTTTTTCATTGGATTTTAAATTTCTAATAATTGTATTAATTCTAAGTATTTCTTATTGACGAGCCATAGTAATTGCACCTATCAAAGAAACTAAAAGAATTATAGAAATGAGTTCAAACGGAAGATAAAAATCTGTTGATAAATGAATTCCAATTTGTTGAACGTTACTAATAAGGTCCTGTTCTATAATCTGATTTGATCTTGTAGTCCAAATAATTCCATACCATGACGTATCTAAGATAGTAGTAATTAGTGAAAAAAGAATACTTATACAAACCAGTGAAGTGACTCCATCTCCAACAGTCCAAAAATAGGAATCGTTCGAATATTCTGAACCATTCATGAACATAACAGCAAATATGATTAAGACATTTATGGCTCCTACATAAATAAGGAGCTGTGCGGCAGCTACAAAATAGGAGTTTGATAGAATATAGAATAAGGATATACAAACAAGAACCAATCCCAACGAAAAGGCAGAATAAATTGGATTGGTAAATAATACTACTCCTAGACCTCCTAATATAAGAACTGATCCCAGAAATACTACAAGTATATCGTGTATTGGTCCAGGTAAATCCATTATGTATAACAGATAAATAAGTCGAAATATTTCATGACCTTACTAAATAGTCCAGGAAAGAAAAGGGTGTTACCTTTATTTATTTTTTTTTATTGTATATGATGGGTTCCCAATTGAATTCAATCTTAATATGGATTAATGTAGATATAGATAAAGTTATTAAAGTTATTGGCCAATCCTACTTTCCTTTTTATCTATTTTCTATTTTTATCTAAAAGAAAAAAGAAAAGAATAGTTGGAATTTTCTATTTTAAAATCATCACTAAACCATATTCTCAGTTTAAAACAAAGAGTGATTCTCAACAATCAATAGTTATTATTTATAATTTCTGACCAACCCCCAAAAAGGGGCTTGGATCCTTTATATCAAAAGGAAATCTTAGTAATCAGTAACCGTTCTTGAATCAAGGGGGTTATCCTTGTCTATTTTGATTTGAGTCGAATTTATAACTGTTTGAATTGTGTAATCTCCAATTACTGGCATTGGTAACCGACCCAAAGCAATTTGATTATAATTCAATTCGTGACGATCATAAGTGGAAAGTTCATATTCTTCAGTCATTGATAAACAGTTTGTTGGACAATACTCGACACAGTTACCACAAAATATACAGACCCCAAAATCAATACTATAATTAAGCAATTGTTTCTTTTTAATATTTTTTTCAAATTTCCAATCAACAACGGGTAGATCTATGGGACATACACGAACACATACTTCACAAGCAATACATTTATCAAATTCAAAGTGGATTCGACCACGGAAACGCTCCGATGTGATCGATTTTTCATAAGGATATTGAATAGTTACAGGTAAACGGTTTGTATGGGATAAGGTAATTAGGAAACTTTGACCAATGTACCTTGCTGCTCGTATTGTTTGTTGACCATAATTTATGAACCCGGTCACCATAGGGAACATATTGTGGATCTCCGTGAATAAATTGATGTTTCTTTCTCTTGTTTGAGATCGATTATGAATCTAGAATATCGTTATCTTATTCTATTATTTATAGTATTTATAGTGAAACAAGTTGGGAAGAAGTTGTCAATAATAGATTACCCAGGGAAATAGGTAAAAGAAATTTCCATCCCAGATTTAATAACTGGTCCATTCTCATTCTAGGTAAAGTCCATCTTGCTGCGATAGGAATGAACAGAAACAAATAAGCTTTAGCTAATGTAATAAATATCCCAATTGTCGTTCCAAAGACTCCATCCATTTGATTTATTCCGAAAAGTTCAGGAATAGATATATACGGAATAGAGAAATTCCACCCACCTAAGTAAAGAACTGTTATAAATAATGAAGAAACTAATAAATTTAGGTAAGAAGCAAGGTAAAATAAAGCGTATTTGATACCTGAATATTCCGTTTGATAACCTGCTACTAATTCTTCCTCTGCTTCTGGTAAATCGAAGGGTAATCTTTCACATTCTGCTAGAGAAGAAATTAGAAAAACAACAAACCCGATAGGCTGACGCCACAGATTCCACCCCCAAAATCCATATTTTGACTGCGCCTCAACTATATCAACTGTACTTAAACTGTTAGATAATCATAGTCGATAATAACATCACTGCTCGCATCGCTATTTCAAAACCGTACATGAGACTTCGGCTTCATACGGCTCCTCTATGGCCACAAATAAATGTAAGAACTTGCTCGATATTATCTCCGTCCTTATTTGGATGGTAAATATACATCGGGAAGCCAAAAATTAGACCAATGAAATTCCGTCTGCTCAAATATAAAAGGTGCTTCCGAATTGATCTTATCCATTACAATTTTAATTTCTCTTTGTTTGGTAATAACTTAATCTTTTAATAAAATACTCGTTATATCAATAAATATGTTCTATCAATAACTATAAAGAAAGAATTGGGTATTAATTCAAAATTCATGATAAGAATTCTATATGTTATGTATAGATATGGATGGGGAAAATAATAAATAAAGATCCTTTGTATTATTCTTTATTCATTTTTCTCATTCTATTTTTGAATTCTATTTCTTTTGTTCCTGTTCTTCTTTCTCAGAGGGAGGGTACTCTGAAAAAAAAAAATAAAGGATTAATTCGTTTTTGATAGTCATTTCTTTAATCAGTGAATAGGAGCATACTCTAGATCGGAATCGTGGGGAAGTACTGCTTGGTCATTTCTACCAACTTAAAGTCCCCATTATGATTCGTTTTATCCAAAGTTTTATATAACAATACCGTTTTTTGATACCTTATATTATCTCTATTACTAATCCTTTGTGTACCTTGGTGTTCCTAACTGTTCACTGATTTTTGATTGATCCCCCGTATGGTAATACATATAAAAAAGTAGTAGAACCCCCATACGTTGATCTTTTGTACCCGCTTCAAGATATGAGAATTAGTCAAAGAATCTTAATCTTGGGGTAAACAGTTTATATACTGCTTATGTTTATATTCTTGTACATAGGGAATGAGATTTTCTCTTCTTACTGCAAATTTCTAAGCAGTTTGATTTTACTCATATAACTATCTAGTTTAACTCATCAACCCTAATGATGAATAAAAAATGAAAATATCCATTCAATATATTCAACCTCTTTACTTTATTTCTAGAGAGAAGGGAAAATAATCATGTTCCAACGAATCACACGTAGAGATATTGATAATACACATAGAGTTAATGGTATTTCATAACTAATAGATTGAGCAGCAGCCCGTAGACCACCTAAAAAGGAATATTTATTGTTCGATCCATATCCTGACATAAGAAGTCCAATAGGAGCAATACTTGAAATGGAGATCCATAAAAAAACACCTATACTGAGATCGGCTAAAATAAGGCGATATCCAAAAGGAATTACTAAATAACTTAGTAGAACTGATATGACCGCTATAGACGGTCCCACGCTAAACAAACGAATATCTCCTCTAGATGGAAGTAGGTCCTCTTTAAAAAGTAATTTAGTCCCATCTGCTAGAGCTTGAAGAATCCCCAACGGACCGGCATATTCAGGCCCAATACGTTGTTGTATTGCTGCGGATATTTCTCTTTCTAACCACACAATTACTAGGACCCCTATTGTGATTCCTAATAGAAGGGCGAAAATGGGAACAAAGATCCATATGAGTCCATAAACTTCTTTTAAGGATTCCAATCTAGAAAAAGAATTGATAGCTTGTACTTCTACTTCTGTCGTATCAATTATCATTTCAACGATCAACTTCTCCCATAATGATATCTATACTACCTAGTATCGTCATGATATCGGCCAATTTCATTCTTTTAACTAATTGAGGGAGAATTTGCAAATTGATAAAACCAGGTGGCCGAATTTTCCATCTCCAGGGGAAAACACTACTATCTCCTATCAAATAAATTCCTAATTCTCCTTTTGGGGCTTCTACTCTTACATAAAGTTCTTGTTTCGACAATTCAAAATTGGGTGAAAGTTTTTTAGTAATAAATCTATATTCAAAATTAGTCCATTCGGAATTTTTTGCTCTATCAAAGCGCCGGACTTCTAAATTTTCATAGGGTCCCCCAGGAATTCCTTCTAGAGCCTGTTGAATAATTTTTATAGATTCCTTCATTTCACCGATTCGGACTAAATAACGAGCTAGTGAATCTCCTTCTTTTTGCCATTGGATTTCCCAATCGAATTTATTGTAACACTCATAACTATCAACTTTACGAAGATCCCATTGTATTCCAGAAGCACGTAACATCGGCCCTGATAAACCCCAATTTATTGCTTCTTCTCCACCAATAATGCCCACTCCTTCAACTCGTCCCAAAAAAATGGGATTCCGTGTAATAAGTTTTTGATATTCAGCAATTCCTGTTAAAGAATAATCACAGAAATCCAAACATTTATCTATCCAGCCATAAGGAAGATCAGCAGCAACCCCCCCAATACGGAAATAATTATGCATCATTCGCATACCCGTAGCAGCTTCGAATAGATCATATAACAATTCCCTTTCTCTGAAAATATAGAAAAAGGGAGTCTGTGCGCCGATATCCGCCATAAAGGGCCCAAGCCATAATAAATGAGAAGCTATACGACTCAATTCCAGCATAATGACTCTAATGTAACTGGCTCTTTTAGGTACTTGAACACTTTCCAATCGTTCTGGTGCATTTACTGTTATTGCTTCTGTGAACATAGTGGCTAAATAATCCCACCGTGTTACATAAGGCAAATATTGTATAATTGTTCGATTTTCTGCTATTTTTTCCATCCCTCTGTGTAAATAACCCAATACGGGTTCACAGTCAATAACATCTTCACCATCAAGAGTAACGATCAGTCGAAGAACACCATGCATTGATGGGTGATGAGGACCCATATTAACTATCATGAGATCTTTTCTTGTAGCCGGTACAGTCATATCTTTTCTTCCTTAATTCATTATTCCATGAATTTATCAAACGAAGTTCATCAAAATGAAAAATTTAATAACTACTAATAACTAAAGAAAAAAATGCAAACCAACCTTCAAATTAACGAGTTTTTGACTCCCGAATACCTAATTGACCAATTAATTTCTTATAACGTACTCTATTTTTCTTTGACAAATAATCCAGTAGCCGTTGACGTTTTCCCAGAATTTTCCGTAGGCCCCTTTGTGATAAAAAATCTCTTTTATGTAATTCCAAATGTGAAGTGAGTCTCCGTATCTTATCCGTAAAACTGAATACTTGAAATTCAACAGATCCGCAGTTTTTTTCTTTTTCTTGTCGAATAGCTAAGATGAATGCATTTTTGACCATAAAAAACCAATATTTCTATTTTTTTCTTTTCCGTGTATTTTACCGATCAGGAAAAATAATAATAATTATTATACCAGTTAGTTCCAGTTATTTGAATCTAGTACAAAAAAAATGGGATTTCTTCATATACACTACTTAAAATTTATATTAATTTTATCCAAATCAAATTACAAATTTGATTTGGATAGAAAGGGATGATACATTTATCAGAATGTAACATGGTGTATGTGTATATCTTTCGGTTTTTATCCACCGAATATGGCATGCGATAGATATATAGGAAATATACTATTAACTAATTCTGAATTGTGGATACATATGTATTCTTGACATACTGAAATGACTACCGTTATTGGTATCAAACCAATAACGATTCATACAAGCTAAATCTTCTAATCGATAATTGGGCCAAAGAAACGATTTGAATTTAATGAATTTATTTGCATCTGTATTAAGATGCTTTTCCCCGTTTAAAAATTGTCCCCAGTTTTTTATGTTGTTTTGATTGCAAAATAGTGGATTTCGATTCACAACATTCCAATTCCGGGAATTGAAACAAATTAAAATTCTAAATTCTCTACGACGTCTGGGAGATAGAATATTTTCGGGAACAAGGAAATCAAAATGATTTCTGTTTCTATTCACAAGCATATTGCTGTGTTGTGCAATGGATCCATCAAAATTCTTTTTTTCAACATATCCACTTTTTATTATGCATTTTCCATTAGTTTGGCGCTTATTCTTATCAACCAATGAAATATCTATGGTTTGATATATAATAGATTTTCCATCCTTTTTCATAGATAAACGAATTGGTTCGATAATAAATATTCCTCTTTTTATCAATTCTGTAAGAGTTAGGTCTTTCTGAATCAACATTACATCCAGATGCATCTCTTCTCTTTGAATTGAGGATATAGCAATTTCTCTTGGATCTATCAGTCTAAGTAGGAGACAATATACCTTGATATTATTGATCATTCTTTGATTCAAGGAATCATCCCATCTTAATTGAAAAAGAAAATATTTTTTCAGGAATAAATCCAGTTCTGCTTCTTTCTTGCTCTTGAATTGTTTTTTCTTTCTACCTTTTTTAATGTCTGCTCCCGTGTAATCTTCTTCAAGATTTTTCTTTTTGTTTTGTTTTCGTAGATCTGATACAAAATCTCCTTGACCTTGTTGTTTGTTTTTTTGGGGGTTGGAATTTTCTAATTCAAGATATTCTTTTTGATTAGCTAATATAGAAAGATTTTTTTTTTTATTTACGTCGATCTTTTCATTTTGACTAATATTTTTTTCATAGAAATGCAAATTAAAAATAAGTAATTTGATTGGTATGATCCACGGGTTAATCTTATACACATCAAAAAGTAGTACAAATTCTGGGAAAAACCAAGGTTCTAAATTTGATATGGTATGATATAACCTTTCTTGATTTATTCCTATCCAATCAAAAAAAAGATTTTTTTGATTGGATGGGTTGATTTTGTGATGAATCGTAAAAGAAAAAGGATCCTTTTTTTCAAATTTTTGAGAATTTTTAGTTTCAGTTTTAGCATTTTTATGAATCTTGGTGCCGGTATGCGTATTGGCCCAGGTCTCAATATCGATATTATTTCTAAGACAAAAATGGAGAATTCTACAATCAAAAAATTTTCTATCCATATTTTTGTCCATATCAAAAATAGATCTTTTTTCTAGATAATCACTAATAGATATACTTATCAATTTATAAAATGATTCGGATTTAAGTGTATTTGTATTGAAATTATATGGAATTTTTTTGTCCTCTATTTGTAATGTTGATCCAAAAATATACGAGTCCTTACTATTCCCATAATTTATATATTTATATGACAAAAGATCATATCCGTAATGTTTTTTCCATTTTTCTTTTTGACTTATCGATGAGTCCACTGCATAGTAATTTTGTTTCGTGTAATGAATTAATTGGTCTTTTTCTTTTTTATATAAATTTAATTTCATTGAGTCTTTCTTTTGAATCGTACGACATTGATTGACTTTATTTCGCCATTTTTTCGGTACTAAGTGATCCCACTTGGTCTGAGATAAATTGTATTGATAATGACCCCTTAACCAATTTTTCCATTTATTCATTCTAGACTTATGCATTTTTTTTTGCCTTGGTTTGGAATCAAATATTCCTCGTGTCGTACAATAATTCTTGATTATATCCCTAAGAAAAGGATAGGTGTGGTGATATTGAAGTACAGATTTCAAATGATACTTGTTAAGTAATTGATTTTGTGATAATTTGTAAAATACATAGGCTTGAGACAAAGAAGATAAGTCACAATTATTATTTCTAATATTTTGATTACTAATATTAGTATTCGAAAAATTAGAAAACGGATTTTTTATAGTCGAAATAAAGTTCATTGTATTTTGATTTGTTTTCTCAATTCCTTCTTGATTTGTTTCAGCGTTGGAAATGGATTTGTTGATCATTTTTTTTGTTGATTCAAAGAAAAGTTGTGCATTGATCCTTGGAATCTTAATGATACATAGTAATATATCCATGTATATTTTTTCAACGAAGGATTTCATAAAATAATGTGATTTACGTATTACTCGGATATTTTTTCTTTTGAATATTTGCCAAATATCCTTCCTCGATTCCGATCTTTTATCATCACAAGCTCGAACTATTTTTTTCTTGCCTTTTGTGATTCCTTCTATTTGAGTCCTAATTGTGATTGTCTTATTAGCAAGATCTTTCATTTTTGTTTCTATGAGTGAATAATTTTCATTTACACAATTCACGGATCGAATTCGAATGGTCGATTCTCGGATAATCTTATTATTTATATTGGAATCTTTTTCGTTTTCATTCGATTCATATACTTTTACCTTTCTCAATTTCAATAAGAAAATGGAGTTTACTTTTTCAAGTTCTTTCATTATTAGGTTTATAACTAGAACTATTCTTGTTTTTTCTTTTGAAACTTTTATAAAACCTTTTATTCTTTCTTTGAAAACCCTTATAACTTGCAAAAATTGCCTTTTCGCTTTTCTCGTTTTTTTTTCGAGTTCGTTAAAAATGGGTTCAAAAAAAGAAGGTCGTTTTCGGGGAGACCCAAAAGGTAGTTCTGCTTCCCTTCCCCAGACTGTTAAAAAACAAAAATTGTCTTTTTTCTTCTTTTTCCTTATTTTCTGATCTCTATCTCTATGATGAGATCGTACTTTAGATCTTTGCCAAGGTTTCAGACAGAAAGGAAATAGAATTTTTATCTGAATACCGTCTGTTAACCAATTTTGGGGAAATTCTGTTTCTGATAATTGAACGCCATTATAGGTACATTTAACATGAATTTCTTTATTCCATTCCTTCAAATCCTCGTACCATTCGGGGAATTGCAATAATAACATACGACCAATATTTTTAGCTATTATCAATAAGGGTAATATAACGTATTTTCTAAGAAAAGATTGGGTTACTAACATGAAACCTCTTATTGCTTGAGTAAATATAAAGGTATCCCAAGCTTCTGATATTGCTATTCGTTCATTTTCTTCTTTTTGCTCTTCGTTTGTTTTATCCTTTTCTTTTGTCTCTTCCTCCTCAAAATAAGAAATTTGCAATTCTGGGTTTTCCCCTACCCAATTCCTAAAAATGTGATTAATCATTTTAGAGATATCAAAAAACGAAAAAAAAAATGTTTTGTCTATGCGATCAAAAAAAAGTGGAGAATGCACATTTGCTTGAAACATTTCCCAAATAACTGTTTTACGTCTTTGAGCACGCATGGATCCTTTGATTATACCCCGTCGAAAATCCGATTGTTGTGAGTAACGTATCAAAGCCACTTCCTCTTCTTCATCATTAGTGCTATTATTACTAGTATTATTATTACTAGTACTGGAATTAGTACTCTGATCGTTATCAGTATAAATTACCACGCGTTTGCCTTTTCTTAAACGAATTTCGGAATCTTCCGTCAATTCTTCTTCATTTTCTGCTTCCTCTTCTTCTAAATCATCTGTCAATTTGTATGACCAACGAGAAACCCTTTTACTGATTTCTTCCATTCCAATGGATTTCCTTCTAATTGTTGTTAGATCATTTGGATCAGTTGAAATTACATCGAATATAAATTTCAAAGATTTTGCTTGACTTTCTGAATCAATTCGTCGTGCGTGTTCAAAAGAGAATTCATCGATTGAGGTTAAGGAATTCCCAATCGAATTCAATAAAAATTTCCCGCTAAAGCCAAACGTATTCTTTTGATGTTCTAATTCTCGAGAATCATTATGAAAGAGACCATGAATCTTATTTATCCAAAACATTTCTACGGAATCTGCTGTGGAAGTTATTAAATCGTTCATGATTGCACGTGAATCAAATTTTTTTATTGTTCCTCGATAAGGTCCATTCAAAAAAGGATCATACCTTTTTGGCAAGTATTCTTGTTCATTCTCATCATCGCATAATCTGGTCCTTTTTTCTAGCATATCTAAAGCAAGAGATCCTTTCTCTTTTTCTAGAATTTTTATTCGACTTATCAATTCATTGTTCAAGTTGTATTTTTTTTGTTCATTGGTATGAACCCAATAATTATACAAGTCCTCGGGGGATAGTTTTTCTGTCGTGTACAAAGAAATTTTTCGTTCTATCATTTCTGAAAAAGTCGATAAACTTGGTGGATATGTAAAAGATATTATTTGTTTTCCATCACTTGGGCATATATAAAAAAAATATTGTGACATTTCATTCCGTATAGCATTTTCAAATCGATCATTTTTTATATATCTATATGGTCGATTCCATCGTTTATAATCGAAAAGAAAAGTTACAATAGGTTTTTCAAACCAAATTTTTTTCATTTTTCTCTTCTTTTTTTAAGTTAAGTTTTACCAATTCCAAATTATCTTGATGAGTATCAAGATAAAAATCCTCGTAGTCTGGGCTATCTTTGTCTTCTTCGTAAGTTGTTTCTACATCGTTTTCTTCTTTTCTTTCTCCCCTTTCTTCCGTTTCTTTCAGTTTCTTAGTGACAATAGGCGACGGCATTCTGCCTAAATAGTAGACACAGGTGATAAATAAGAGAATACTAAAGATTCGAGCCATAGAATTTCTCAATTCTGACACAAGGTACTTATTATTAGATCGAATCGAATGATTTTGCCGTATCCAGAATAATACCAAGCCAACCCATTTCATGAATAAAATGTGACCAATTAACCAACCAACAAAACTACTTGTTACAAATAACATCTTGTTGTTGCATCGAAACATATAAATGTTGACTAATCTGGCTAACGTTGAACTTGGTAAAATGAAATGGTTGAATAATTGAAAAATTAGATTATTTAGGAATACACATTGAATGCTGAGATTACGCATGGAATTTCTGGTAGTAGATCCATAATAAAAAAAGTTTTTGTGATTGTTCCAGAAGAAATGAAACAA